AAATCATAACTGAAACCTATATAAAAAATAATATAGGAGGATCTTGGATAAACAAGATTCATGGTATACTTCTGAAGATTAATTCTCACAAATTTGAGCAAACAATAGAAAAATTTAATAGAAAATCTTTGTCAATAGAGAAAAAACTTTCTTTTTTTTCCGAACCCCAAGAAGAAGAAAGAAAAATTTTCAACTTTTTATTTGATGTCGTTATAATTGATAACAATGATCAAACTCTTATAAAAAATTTTATTGATTTCATGGAAATCAATAAAAAAGTTCCTCGATGGTCATACAAATTAACAAGTGAGTTGGAAGGCGAAAATGAAGAAAATGTACCAACGGAGCCTGGAATTCGTTCAAGAAAAGCAAAACGTGTAGTGGTTTTTACTGATAAAGAGCCGCATAACGAGATTTTTACTAATCTCAAAAATAATCAAAATTCTGATCAAAAAGATGAAATGGCTTTGATCCGTTATTCACAACAATCTGATTTTCGTCGAGAGATAATTAAAGGATCCATGCGTTCCCAAAGGCGTAAAACTGTTATTTGGGAATTTTTTCAAGCAAAAGTACATTCCCCCCTTTTTTTTGATAGAATAGATAAACTTTTTTTTTTTTCGTTTGATATATGGGGGCTAAGGGGGCTAAAAAAAAAAATTCTTAGAAATTTCATGTGGAAAAACAAAAAAAAAAATTTTGATAAAAAAGAAGAAGAACAATCAAAACTAGAAGAAAAAAGACGGATAGAAATTGCAGAAACTTGGGATAGCTTCCTATTTGCTCAAATAATAAGAGGTTCTCTCTTAGTAACTCAATCTATTCTTAGAAAATATATTATATTACCTTTATTGATAATAATAAAAAATAGCATCCGTCTGTTATTATTTCAATTTCCCGAGTGGTCTGAGGATTTAAAGGATTGGAAACGTGAAATGCATGTTAAATGTACTTATAATGGGGTTCAACTATCCGAAACAGAATTTCCAAGAAACTGGTTAACGGATGGTATTCAGATAAAAATCCTATTTCCTTTTTATCTTAAACCTTGGCATAAATCGAAATTTCAATCATCTCAGAAGGCTCGACTAAAAAAAACAAAAAACAAAGGAGAAAAAAATGATTTTTGTTTTTTAACAGTTTGGGGAATGCAAACTGAACTACCGTTTGGTTCTGCTAAAAAAAAGCCTTCTTTTTTTGAACCTATTTATAAAGAATTAAAAAAAAGAATCAAAAAATCCAAAACTAAGTCTTTTCTGGTTTTAAGGATTTTCAAAGAAAGAGCAAAAATTTTCCTAAAAGGCGCAAAAGAAATTAAAAACTGGATTATCAAAAACTTTCTTTTTCTAAAAGTAAAAAACCTTTCAAAACGAAATCTAATTCCATTATTTGGCCTGAGAGAAATATATGAATTAAATGAAACTAAAAAAGATTCAATAATGAGTAATCAGATGATTCATGAATTATCTGTTCAACAAAAATCCATGGAGTGGACAAATTCTTTACTCAGTGAAAACAAAATAAAAAATTTGATTGATAGAATAAAGACAATCAGAAATCAAACAGAAGAAATTTCAAAAGAAAAAGAAAACCTAACTAATAGTTGTAACAAACCGCGTTATTATTCTAAAATAATTGAGTCATCAAAAAAAAGTTGGCAGACATTAAAAAGAAAAAATACCCGAGTAATTCGTAAATCTGTTTTTTTTATAAAATTTTGGATTGAACAACTGTCTATAGCTATTTTTCTAGGTATCATTAATATTCCAAGAATTACTACACAACTTTTTTTTGAATCAACAAAAATAATTCTTGATAAATATATTTACAAGAATGAAGAAAATGTAGAAAAAAAAAAAAAAAAAAAAAAATACCATTTATTTTATTTCGACTATAAAAAATTTAATATCCAATAAAAAAAAATTTAGTTATGACCTATGCTCTTTATCACAAGCATATGTATTTTACAAATTATCACAAATTCAAATTAGTAACTTTTCTAAATTAAAGGCTGTTCTTGAATATAACATATGCATAACATCCTTTTTTGTTAAGAATAAAATAAAAGATTTTTTTCAAGAACAAGGAATCTGTCATTATGAATTGAAAGATAAAACCTTTTTAAATTCCGAAGTAAATCAATGGAAAAACTGGTTACGAAGTCATTCTCAATACAATTTACCTCAGATTGCATGGGCTAGATTAGTAACCCAAAAATGGAAAAAGAAAATAAACCAAGACTCTCGAGTTCTAAATCCAAGTTTAACCAAAGAGGATTCATATGAAAAAAACAAATTTGATAATTACAAAAAACAAAATTTTTTTGAGGCCGACTCATTATTAAATCCAAAACATAATCTAAAAAAAGATTCTATATATAATCTTTTTTGCTACAAATCTATTCATTCTGCAGAAAAAATTTTTGACATGTCTATAGGCATTGCTCTAGATAATTGTTTAGTCTCTTGTTTTCTAGAAAAATATAATATTCGGGGTATAGGGGCAATTCGGCATAGAAAATATTTGGATTGGAGCATTCTCAACTTTTGGTTTAGAAAAAAAGTAAATATTGAGCCCTGGGTTGATACCAAGAGTAAAAAAAAATATATTAAGACTAAAGTTCCGAATTATCAAAGAATTGATAAAATAACTAAGACGGGTCTTGCCAATCAAAAAAGTTTCTTTTTTGATTGGATGGGAATGAATGAAGAAATACTAAATAATCGTATAACAAATTTTGAATTTTTTTTCTTTCCAGAATTTTTATTTTTTTCTAGTACATATAAAATGAAAACGTGGGTCATACCAATTAAATTACTTCTTTTCAATTTTAATGAAAAAAAAAATGTTAATAAAAAGATCAATCTAAAGAAAAAAGGTTTTATATCATCAAACGAAAAAAAATCCCTTCGATTTTATAATCTAAATCAAGAAGAAAAAGAATTGGCAGGTCAAGGAGAGCTTGAATCAGATAAAGAAAAAAAAAAAAATCCTGAATCAGCTCTATCAAACCAAGAACAAAATATTGAAGGAAATTATGCAGAATCAAAGATAAAAAAACGTAAAAATAAAAAACAATACAAAAGCAATACCGAAGCGGAACTTGATTTATTTTTCACAAGGTATTCGCGTTTTCAATTGCGATGGAATTGTTTTTTTAATCAAAAAATTCTCAATAATGTAAAAGTATACTGTCTCTTGGTTAGACTAAAAAATCCAAACGAGATAACAATATCTTCTATTGAAAGAGGAGAGATGAGCCTAGATATTCTAATGATTGAGAAGAATTTCACTTTTGCAAAATTAATGAAAAAAGGAATATTAATTATTGAACCTGTCCGTTTATCTGTAAAAAACGATGGACAACTTATTATATATAGAACCATAGGTATTTCATTGGTTCATAAAAATAAACAAAAAATAAGTAAAAGATACAAAAAAAAAAGCTATATTGATAAAAAAAATGATTATGATTTCTTTGTCCCTGAAAATATTCTATCCCCTAAACGACGTAGAGAATTTCGAATTCTAATAAGTTTCAACTTAAAAAAAAAAAAAGCGAGGGATAGAAATTCAAGATTTGATAAGAATATTCAAAACTTGACCACAGTTTTACATAAAAAGAAAGATCTTGATAAGGATAAAAATAACCTAATTAAATTAAAATCCTTTCTTTGGCCCAATTTTAGATTAGAAGATTTAGCTTGTATGAATCGCTATTGGTTTAATACTACTAACGGAAATCATTTCAGTATGATAAGAATACATATGTATACGCGATTTCAAATTCATTAATGATAGATCCTTTTTACTATATATAATATAAAAGTTACGGTATATGAAAACATATAATATAAAAGTTACGGTATATGAAAACAATTGTATGCACAAATATGAGGGATTGTTTTAAATTCAATCTTTATACATGAGATTCATTTAATCTATGACATAGATACCAATAAGAGCAGATCCATAAATAAATTAACAGAATCCTCCTTTTTTAGATCTAAATTTAGACTTTTTTTTATAAAATTAAGAATTAAGAAGTTGATAATTAAATTCAGATCCTTGTACAAAAAAACTACCATTATTATTACTGATCAGTAAAATTCATATCTTTCAATTCATATTAAAAAGGGAAGGATTTCTTTTTATGATAAAAAATGCATTCATTTCATTTCAAGAAAAAAAAGAAGAAAGCAGGGGATCTGTTGAATTTCAAGTATTCAGTTTCACTAATAAGATACGAAGACTTACTTCACATTTGGAATTGCACAGAAAAGATTTTTTATCTCAGAGGGGTCTACGAAAAATTCTGGGAAAACGTCAACGACTGCTGGCTTATTTGTCAAAAAAAAATAGAGTACGTTATAAAGAATTAATTAATCAGTTGAATATTCGGGAATTAAAAACTCGTTAAATTCCAAAATTGTAAATTTAGTTAATTTTTTAGATCTTGAATTTTTTGATAAACTTCTTTTTCAGCAATCTAATTCATGCCAGAACGAATCAAGGAAAAACTTATGAAGAGACCAGTTACAGGAAAAGATCTTATGATAGTCAATATGGGACCTCACCACCCATCCATGCATGGTGTTCTTCGCTTAATTGTTACTCTAGATGGTGAGGATGTTGTTGACTGTGAACCCATATTGGGTTATTTACACAGAGGAATGGAAAAAATTGCAGAAAATCGAGCAATTATACAATATTTACCTTATGTAACGCGATGGGATTATTTAGCTACTATGTTTACAGAAGCAATAACAGTAAATGGACCAGAACAATTGGGAAATATTCAAGTTCCTAAAAGGGCCAGCTATATCAGAGTAATTATGCTGGAATTGAGTCGTATAGCTTCTCATCTGTTATGGCTCGGCCCTTTTATGGCAGATATTGGTGCACAGACTCCCTTTTTCTATATTTTCAGAGAACGAGAATTTGTATATGATCTATTCGAAGCTGCCACCGGTATGAGAATGATGCATAATTTTTTTCGTATTGGAGGAATAGCGGCTGATTTACCTTATGGTTGGATAGATAAATGCTTGGATTTTTGTGATTATTTTTTAACAGAGGTTGTTGAATATCAAAAACTGATTACACGAAATCCTATTTTTTTAGAACGGGTTGAAGGAGTTGGGATTATTGGTGGGGAAGAAGCAATAAATTGGGGTTTATCCGGACCAATGCTACGCGCATCCGGAATACCATGGGATCTTCGTAAAGTTGATCGTTATGAGTCTTACGATGAATTTGAATGGGAAATTCAGTGGCAAAAACAAGGAGATTCCTTAGCTCGTTATTTAGTACGACTTAGCGAAATGACAGAATCCATTAAAATTATTCAACAGGCTCTGGAAGGACTTCCGGGGGGTCCCTATGAGAATTTAGAAAACAGAGGCTTTGATAGAAAAAGGAATCCAGAATGGAATGATTTTGAATATCGATTCATTAGTAAAAAACCTTCTCCTACTTTTGAATTATCAAAACAAGAACTTTATGTAAGAGTTGAAGCTCCAAAAGGGGAATTGGGAATTTTTCTCATAGGAGATCAAAGTGGTTTTCCTTGGAGATGGAAAATCCGACCACCGGGTTTTATTAATTTGCAAATTCTTCCTGAACTAGTTAAAAGAATGAAATTGGCTGATATTATGACGATACTCGGTAGCATAGATATAATTATGGGAGAAGTTGATCGTTAAAATGATAATTTATGTAACAGAAGTACAAACTATAAATTCTTTTGTTAGATTGGAATCTTTAAAAGAGGTCCATGGACTCATATGGATATTTGTCCCTATATTTTCTCTTGTATTGGGAATCATAACAGGTGTACTAGTAATTGTGTGGTTAGAAAGAGAAATATCTGCAGGGATACAACAACGTATTGGACCTGAATACGCCGGCCCGTTGGGAATTCTTCAAGCTCTAGCCGACGGGACAAAACTACTTTTCAAAGAGGATCTTCGGCCATCTAGAGGAAATACTCCTTTATTTAGTATTGGACCATCTATAGCAGTTATCTCAATTTTACTAAGTTATTCAGTAATTCCCTTTAGCAATCACCTTGTTTTAGCGGATCTCAATATCGGTATTTTTTTATGGATTGCCATCTCAAGTATTGCTCCGATTGGACTTCTTATGTCAGGATATGGATCAAATAATAAATATTCTTTTTTAGGTGGTCTACGAGCTGCTGCCCAATCGATTAGTTATGAAATACCATTAACTCTATGTGTTTTATCAATATCTCTACGTGCGATTCGTTGAAACATAAACGTTTACCGTTTCTTCTATACGAATAAGTTAAAAAACGGAATATATATATATTTTTTTTTTCTATTTCGGGTTTATCTTAATAAAAGGAATTTGATAGTTATATATGAGTGAAAAAAAAACTGCTCAGAAATTAGTAGTAAAAAGAAAAATTGAGTCTCATTTCCTATGTACAAAGGTTAAACGGAAATAAACATAAGCGTAAGAATCACTTTACCCCAAGGTTGGTTGATTAGTCATCCTGGCTTGAAGCGGGTTAAAAATATTAACCGTATGACGTTTTCACTATCAGTTATATAGATTAACATACATGTATTACAAAGTGAGCGGCAATTAGGTAAAAATGAGTGGATGGTTAGAAACACCAAAATACACAAAGAATTTGTAATAGAGATTAACTAAATTGAAAAGGATATTTATGCATAACATAAGATAAAAAAAAAAAAAAGTTAATTGGGGCTTGAAATTAGTAGAAATGATCAGACAGTACTCCCCAAGATTCCGATTCAGAGTATGCTCCTATCCACCGATAAATGTAATGACTATCAGAAACGAAATAATCCTTTATTTTTTAAGTCCACCAACTTTTTTTCTAAAAAATAAAGAAGAATAGGAACGAAACAAGGATATTTTTTTTTCATATATTTCGAAAATAAAATTTCTGTCATGAATAATAAACTCATAGGATGTTTAATTCTTTTTCGTAATTGAAAACCACGATGGGCTTAAATACCTATTTTTATTTTTACAAGGAGTATTTTATTAAAGGATTAAGTTATTACTCAACAAATAGAAATTAAAATTTGTAAAGGATGAGATGAATTCCGAAGCGCTTTTTTTTATTCTTAGAATTTGAGCAGACAGAATTCCATTGGTATAATTCGGGACCCCAGATATATTTATATTTAAAATATTTTAGAACACATCATATCCATCTAAATAATACTAATCTGGTCCTTAGATTTATTTATGGCCCCCGAGGAGCCGTATGAGGCGAAGACCTCATGTACGGTTTTGTAATAGCGGTGAGAATAGTAATGTTATCACCGACTAGGATTATCTAACAGTTTAAGTACAGTTGATATAGTTGAGGCACAATCAAAATATGGTTTTTGGGGATGGAATTTGTGGCGTCAACCTATAGGTTTTATCATTTTTATAATTTCTTCCCTAGCAGAATGCGAGAGGTTACCATTTGATTTACCAGAAGCGGAAGAAGAATTAATAGCAGGTTATCAAACTGAATATTCAGGTATCAAATTTGGTTTATTTTACGTTGCTTCTTATCTAAATCTATTAATTTCCTCATTATTTGTAACAGTTCTATACTTTGGCGGTTGGAATATATCTATTCCGTATATATCTATTCCGTATATATCTATTCCGGAGCTATTTGAAAGGGATCAAATTTTTGGAACAACAATTGGTATCTTTATTATATTAGCTAAAACTTATTTGTTCTTGTTCATTTCTATCGCAACAAGATGGACTTTACCTAGGCTAAGAATGGATCAACTATTAAATTTTGGATGGAAATTTCTTTTACCGATTTCCCTTGGTAATCTATTATTAACAACTTCTTTCCAACTCTTTTCACTCTAAATTGAAAATGAATCCAATATATTCATTACTTAGTTTAAACAAGAGAAAGAAACAAAGATAAAATTATTCATAGATAATTACAATATGCTTCCTATGATAACCGGGTTCATGAATTATGGTCACCAAACCTTACGAGCTGCAAGGTATATTGGTCAAGGTTTCATGATTACCTTATCCCACACAAATCGTTTACCTGTAACTATTCGATATCCCTATGAAAAATTAATAACATCGGAACGTTTCCGCGGTCGAATCCATTTCGAATTTGATAAATGCATTGCTTGTGAAGTATGTGTTCGAGTATGTCCTATAGATCTGCCTGTTGTTGATTGGAAATTGGAAACTAATATTCGAAAAAAACGATTGCTTAATTACAGTATTGATTTTGTAATTTGTATATTTTGTGGTAATTGTGTTGAGTATTATCCAACAAATTGTTTGTCAATGACTGAAGAATATGAATTTTCAACTTATGATCGTCACGAATTGAATTATAATCAAATAGCTTTGGGTCGTTTACCAATGTCAGTAATTGACGATTACACTATTCGAACAATTTTGAATTCACCTCAAACAAAAAATGGGTAAACCCATTAATTTTATTAAAAAAAAGAATTCAAAATTGTTGAATTATATAAAGAATTTAATTAAAAACTTGTATTTATATAATAATATTAAGTATTAAGGCTCATTCTTTTAATATAATATATTCATAATTACTTTCTTAAAATAGATAAATTGAAACTACACTTTAGAATAAAAAAGCGAAACTGTTTAATAATTGTATCTACATAAATTCATATCCATTAGATTCTAATTTCACTCTAGTAGAAACATATTAGAAACATATAAAAAACAAATTCCCTGGTTAAATTAATAAGGTCATGAAAAGGATTTCGATTTTTTCTTATTTTAAAAATCTAATGGATTTGCCTGGACCAATACATGATTTTCTTTTAGTTTTTCTGGGATCCGGTCTTCTAGTAGGAGGTCTGGGAGTGGTATTACTTCCCAACCCAATATTTTCAGCCTTTTCCTTAGGATTTGTTCTTGTTTGTATATCTTTATTGTATATTCTATCAAATTCCCATTTTGTAGCTGCTGCACAACTACTTATTTACGTGGGGGCCATAAATGTTTTAATCATATTTGCTGTTATGTTCATGAATGATTCAGAATATTCCACAGATTGAAATCTGTGGACCGTTGGGGATGGGATTACTTCATTGGTTTGTACAACTATTCTTTTTTCATTAATTTCTACTATTCTCGATACGTCATGGTACGGGGTTATTTGGACTACAAGATTAAACCAGATTCTAGAGCAAGATTTAATAAGTAATAGTCAACAAATAGGAATTCATTTATCAACAGATTTTTTTCTTCCATTTGAACTCATTTCAATAATTCTTTTAGTTGCTTTGATAGGTGCAATTTCTGTGGCTCGTCAATAAAAAATGTTCTAATTAGTAAAGTTAGTAAAGACCAAAGAAAACTTTGTGTATGTTATGATATTTTTTTCCGTTCATTCAATTAAATTTGATTGAATACTATTTAATATTTTAAATATCAATTTTTATATTTGATATATATGTGAAAATTTATTTCCCTAATATAGTTTTTATTCGTACTTTTTTGTTATATTCTATTTGATTGAATCCGGTGAATTATTATTATTATTAATATTGAAATGAATCAAAATTGATAAGGAGTTGCTGAATGATACTCGAACATGTACTTGTTTTGAGTGCCTATTTATTTTTGATTGGTCTTTATGGATTGATCACGAGTCGAAATATGGTTAGGGCTCTTATGTGTCTTGAACTTATACTCAATGCAGTTAATATGAATTTCGTAACATTTTCTGATTTTTTTGATAATTCCCAACTAAAAGGGGATATTTTCTGCATTTTTGTTATAGCAATTGCAGCCGCTGAAGCAGCTATTGGATTAGCTATAGTCTCGTCAATTTATCGTAACAGAAAATCAACTCGTATCAACCAATCGACCTTATTAAATAAGTAGCATAAATAAAAAAATTATAGGTTGAAATTTGCATATATATATATAATAGGTTATGACTTACTAGATTTTATTTGTGAAAATCTAAGAAATCAAAGTATTTTAGCCCTTTTTTATCAATTGAGCCAGAATTCATTACAAAAATTCTATTAAAGGAAATCATTGCTTCATCTAGTATTTTAATATATCATTTAGTTAGAAGTTTACTAGATTGAAAATTTATGACATTCAAAAAACTATAGATCCTATGTCACATTCAGTAAAAATTTATGATACCTGTATAGGATGTACTCAATGTGTCCGAGCATGCCCTACAGACGTATTAGAAATGATACCTTGGGATGGATGTAAAGCTAAGCAAATAGCTTCCGCTCCAAGAACCGAGGACTGTGTTGGTTGTAAGAGATGTGAATCTGCCTGTCCAACGGATTTTTTGAGCGTTCGAGTTTATTTATGGCATGAAACAACTCGAAGCATGGGTCTAGCTTATTGATACGTTACCGAAAACCTCATTTGAATAAATTTGGAATACATTTTATTTTTTTTATTGACAAGTACTCGTACTCAAAAAAGTTAAATTATATTTTTTTATTTATATATTTTTTTTGAGTACGCGTTCTTTGGACCTGGTGTATCTTGTCTTTACCACGAATGATTTTCCTTGGTTAACAATAATTGTTGTTTTTCCAATATCTGCCGGTTCCTTAATGTTATTTCTCCCGCATAGGGGAAATAAAGTAAATAAATGGTATACTATATTCATTTGTATTTTAGAACTTCTTCTGACGACCTACTCTTTTTGTTTTAATTTTAAAATGGACGATCCATTAATTCAACTGTCCGAAGATTATAAATGGATCAATTTTTTTGATTTTTACTGGAGACTGGGAATAGATGGACTTTCTATAGGAACAATTTTACTGACGGGATTTATTACTACTTTAGCTACGTTAGCGGCTTTTCCAGTTACTCGGGGATTCCCGATTATTCCATTTCCTGATGTTAGCAATGTACAGCGGTCAAATAGGATCATTTTCTTCTCGGGATCTTTTACTTTTTTTCATCATGTGGGAATTAGAATTAATTCCCGTTTATCTACTTTTATCCATGTGGGGTGGAAAGAAACGTTTGTATTCAGCTACAAAATTTATTTTATACACTGCAGGAAGTTCTATTTTTTTATTAATAGGAGTTTTAGGTATAAGTTTATATGGTTCGAACGAACCAACATTAAATTTAGAACTTTTAGCTAATCAATCCTACCCTGTCACACTCGAAATATTATTTTATATTGGATTTCTTATTGCTTTTGCCGTCAAATCACCGATTATACCTTTACATACTTGGTTACCTGACACCCACGGCGAGGCACATTACAGTACCTGTATGCTTCTCGCTGGAATCTTATTAAAAATGGGAGCATATGGGTTGGTTCGAATCAATATGGAATTATTACCTCACGCCCATTCTATGTTTTCTCCTTGGTTGATGGTAGTCGGTACAATCCAAATAATTTATGCAGCTTCAACATCTCCTGGTCAACGTAATTTAAAAAAGAGAATAGCCTATTCTTCTGTATCTCATATGGGTTTTATAATTATAGGTATTGGTTCTATAACGGATCCTGGACTTAATGGAACTATTTTACAAATAATCTCTCATGGATTTATTGGTGCTGCACTTTTTTTCTTGGCAGGAACGAGTTATGATAGAATTTGGCTTGTTTATCTTGATGAAATGGGTGGAATGGCTATCTCCATTCCAAAGATATTTACAATGTTCACTATCTTATCGATGGCTTCCCTTGCATTACCGGGCATGAGTGGTTTTGTTGCAGAATTAATCGTTTTTTTTGGAATAATTACCAGCCAAAAATATTTCTTAATTTCAAAAATTTTAATTATTTTTGTAATGGCAATTGGAATTATATTAACTCCTATATATTTATTATCTATGTCACGCCAAATGTTTTATGGATACAAGTTAATTAATGTCAAAAACTTTTCTTTTTTTGATTCTGGACCCCGAGAGTTATTTCTTTCAATCTCTATTCTTCTACCAATAATTGGTATTGGGATTTATCCTGATTTTGTGCTCTCATTAGCAAATGATAAGGTCGAATCCATTTTATCTAATTATTTTTATGGATAGTTTTCAGGAAATAAAAAAAAGCATTAAATTGAATTGTAATCAGAAGTCTTTGGTCTTTGTATTGTGAGAACCTTTTGAATCATTGTACTACTTGATTCAAAAGGTTCTTGATGATTTACTACTAAAACTAAATTAGATTTCTTAACTTATATGAAGTTATATATAGATGCTATTCTTTTTTATTTGGATTCCTTTATTTTTTGGTTAATGTTTTATTTAAGTCGATGTAAATGAACCATAACTATGTAAACCTATTCCTAAAAGATTGACGCCAAAATAGCATATCCAAATTAAAAGAAAGCCTAACGAAGCCACAATTGCAGAATTTATACCCCTAACATTCCTATTTGTTTTAATATGTAAATAAATTGCGAATATGGTCCAAGTAATAAATGCCCAAGTTTCTTTTGGATCCCAATTCCAATATGAACCCCATGTCTCATTAGCCCATACAGCTCCTGAAAGAATGCCGACGGTTAAAAAGATAAATCCAAGACTAATAATACGAAAACTCCAATAATCTAATTGTTCAATCAATTGATACCTATAATAATTTCTAGAAAAACTCAAATTAATGTTTTGTTGTAGTAAAATAGAATTTCTTTCGTTTATGTAGTAAAGTACATCAAAAGAAAATAATTCATTTAATAAAAAAAATTTTTTTTTATTCTTTTTCAAAAAAGTAGGTCCGACTTTGCGAAATGTAATGACTAGAAGAGCTATTGATAATAATGATCCGCATAACAGAGCGCCATAGCCTAATATCATCATACTTACGTGCATCATTAACCACTGGGACTGGAGAGCTGGTACTAATATTGCAGACTGAGGCAGTTTGTTTAAAAGACCTGAAGTAGCAAAACCCTGAATAAAAATAGCACTTGGCGCAGTTATTGCGTTTAAGTGATTTTTTTTTTTTTTATTAAAATTAAAATAGGAAACCATATGAATAATTGAAAAAGCCCATGAAAGAAAAATTAATGATTCATATAAATTACTTAATGGAAAATGTCCTGAATAAATCCAACGAGTGAATAATAATCCTGTTATACTAAAAAACGTAATTACGATTCCTTTATCTGATGAATCAAAAAATCCTATGATTTCATCTAAATTAACTAATAAAGTTAAAAAATAAATTGTCAGTACAATTGAAACGACCGAAAAAGATATATGAGTTAATATATGCTCTAAAATTGAAAAAATCATAAAAAATTTGTTAAAAATTAATAAATTAATACTAGGTTTTACCCGATTTTATAAAAAAAGTCGGGCATTAATTTGATTATAAAACTTAATAATATCTCTTTTATAAGATCTAATGCCGCTACTCGGACTCGAACCGAGATGCTCTAGCACTGCTTCCTAAGAGCAGCGTGTCTACCAATTTCACCATAGCGGCAACTTGTTCAAAACAATACTAACAAGTTTTTATTCAATCGTCGAGAAAAAAAAAAAAAGCCAATTCAATGGAATTTACAATTGATTCCATGAATAAAAATTTGTTTAAATAGGTATTTGGTGCTTTAATTCAATTAAGATCTTTTTTTTTATCTGAGTTATTTAAAATTATTTGAATTCACTTTTTGTACTTTAGATTTTTTTCTAGAATACAATGAAAATGTAACTAAATTTAAGGAGTTGGGACTTCAACCCAAAAACAAAACTCTAAATGCTCTTTATCATTTTTTTTTCATTTATATGATTAAAAAATTTGAGAAATTCAATTTAATTTATAAGTTCCAGTAATAAAAAAAAGTTCCAGTAATAAAAAAAATGCTTTTTCTAAAAATGAAAACTTCTCCAAAATCCTTAGAAATTTTAAATAAAATAAGATTTGCCTAATTGCTCAAGAGAAAAAAAATAATTATCAAAATAGATATTTTGATGCATCTTTTTATATTGTATAAACAGTACAAACATAAGATTTTTTGATTACTTAAAAATCATATTATTATTTATTATTATTATCTAATATTCACTTATTATGAATAGATGCTTTTATAACTTTGATTCCAAGTAAAGAATATAATAATTCAGAGAAATAATAATTCCTAATAAGGTATAAAGTGAAAAATTTTTAACTTAAATTAATTTCAAGAACCTATTGATTTCGCTTAAAGATCTTGTATTTCCTCTTGTATTTCCTCTTAAGAGGAAATACAAGATCTTTATTTATTATTGCATTAAGTTAGTAATGGGGAAAATAATAATCCCTTTTTTCGAAAAAAAAAAAAATAAATGTGAACCTTTCTTTTTTATCTATATATTATTTTTTTTTCCTCTTTTGGTTCCTATTTATTTTTTTATATGTATTCTAAAAAATTTGTTTTTAAGTTAGGCTAATTCTAATTATTCTAGTGTTTTTTATTTATTTTGTTCTACAAAAAAATTTTTTGAATTACCTGTAGAAAGTGATTTCCCTAACGAAAAAGCTTTCAACGATGTCCAATATCCTTTCCTTTTCCAAATTTTTTTACGAATACGCTTTTTCGAGATAGAAGTACGTTTTTTTGGAACTGCCATTAAAAAATGAAAAAAAAAAATTTTCGGTGGTATAATTGGATGTCAAAGACATTTATTATTCTATTCTTTCGTACTCCATATCGAGTGATTTTTTTCTTTCAAATTTTATTATATATTATATTATTTTCAAAACAAAAAAGACATTCAAAAGTTTAAAACCCAACTCTTTTTTACTTTATTTTTTTTTTTTTTTTTTATTTGGTTATTAAAATTTTTTTTATTTAACGTTTGAAATCCGTACGAGAGTGCTCATTTAATAAATCTATACTGATAGATTATATTATAAAAAAAATTATGAAATTTCTTCACTTCATATGTAAAAAAAATATCGATTATAATAATATTTCTTGCAAAAAAAAAAAAAAGCTCACTTAGTGTACTGGAAGACAATAACTAAATTCCAAAATTAAAATTAATTTT